AAAAGAAAATAGAGGGGAAAGATACCAAAGCAGTCCCGTATCAGATTGGCTGTCTTCTTGTAGTTGGATCCCCAAGTTTTTGGAATGCTCCAAACTCTACTTGAGCATCCAAATCTGGGTCAATACCAGCAAAAACATCTCTGAACAAGGTTCTAGCACCATGCCAAATGTGTCCGAAGAAGAAGAGCAAAGCAAACGAAGCATGCCCAAAAGTAAACCAACCCCTTGGACTGCTACGAAAAACACCATCGGATTTCAAAGTCGCACGATCTAATTCAAAAATTTCACCCAATTGAGCGCGTCTAGCATATTTTTTCACAGTAGCAGGATCACTATAACTGATTCCATTGAGTTCACCGCCGTAGAACTCAACGGTTACACCTACTTGTTCAACACTATACTTCGATTCTGCCCTTCTAAAAGGAACATCAGCTCTAACAATTCCATCGCCGTCTACCAAAACGACCGGAAATGTTTCAAAAAAAGTAGGCATACGACGTACAAAAAGCTCACGGCCTTCTTTATCTCTAAAGATAGGGTGTCCTAACCATCCAACCGCTATCCCATCTCCGTTATCCATTGAGCCTGCCCTGAATAATCCTCCTTTTGCCGGATTATTGCCGATATAATCATAAAAAGCTAATTTTTCAGGAATTTTAGACCAGGCTTCTGATAAACTTTGATTTTCGGCTAGCCCAGCGCTAATTCTTCGATATATCTCTTGCTGGAAGTAACCCTGATCCCATTGATAGCGAGTCGGACCAAATAATTCGATCGGGGTAGTTGCTGAACCATACCACATAGTTCCAGCAACAACAAAAGCTGCAAAAAAGACAGCTGCGATACTACTGGAAAGTACAGTTTCAATATTTCCCATACGCAATCCTTTGTATAGACGTTGTGGCGGTCGGACGCTAAGATGGAATAAACCCGCTAATATGCCCAATGTACCTGCTGCAATATGATGAGAAGCTATTCCTCCCGGAACAAAAGGATCAAACCCTTCCACGCCCCACGACGGATTTACAGGTTGTACTTTTCCCGTTAGTCCATAAGGATCGGACACCCATATTCCGGGACCATACAAGCCTGTTACATGAAATGCACCAAAACCAAAGCAAGCCACTCCGGAGAGAAATAAATGAATTCCAAAGATCTTGGGCAAATCCAAAGAAGGTTTTCCTGTCCGTTCATCACAAAATATTTCTAGATCCCAATAGACCCAATGCCAGATAGCTGCCAAAAAGCATAAGCCAGAAAACACAATATGTGCCCCAGCTACACCTTCGTAACTCCAAATTCCCGGATTCGTTACAGTCCCTCCTGTGATACTCCAACCTCCCCATGAATTGGTTATTCCTAACCGAGTCATGAAGGGAATAACGAACATACCCTGTCTCCACATTGGATCAAGAACAGGGTCAGAAGGATCAAAAACTGCTAATTCATACAGAGCCATCGAGCCCGCCCAACCAGCAACCAGAGCTGTATGCATTATATGAACGGAAAGCAACCGGCCGGGATCATTCAATACAACGGTATGAACACGATACCAAGGCAAACCCATGGAAAATACCCCTTTATCAAAGAAAAATAGACACTACGTAACTTTATTGCATTGAAAAAAACTATACTATGACTATCCTATGGACCTCCCTTGTTCGGTGGATTATTTCCTAAGAAGGGCTAGGTTACTATTTATTCTATTCTGTTTGTAATAATGGAATAATTCTGTTCGTAGGAACAAAGAGAAGCAGATTTATTTTATACTCGATAAGTACCAATACGCAATGGGGGGTTGGTACCATTTTCTATGAGTAAATGTTTATCATTAGAAGGACTTATTCGTAAAAATTTTCCTTTATTTATTTTGTCTTTCTTTCTAAATTTTTCTAATTTATGGATAAAATAAATATGATAAAGCCAATATTATAAAGACAATAAAAACATATTGTTACGTTTCCACATTAAAGTGAAATATAGTATTTAGTTCTTTTTTCTTTCAATTCATGCCTATTGGTGTTCCAAAAGTACCTTTCCGCAGTCCTGGAGAGGAAGATGCATCTTGGGTTGACGTATAGTGCGACTTGTCAGATATATTGGGTCATATGGGATTTCCCCGTTCTCTCCCCCGATCGAGATATCCTCTGTTTCGCCCAAGAAAGAGAAATTGAATCATCAAAAAATTGGAGCGTGAAGTGCAATTAGATGCATTCTTTGGGGAGATTCATAGTACTATTATCAATTAGAATAATTTATGGTTGGCTTTGGTTGGACTAAAAAATGAAGTATCCAGGCTCCGTTTAGAAAAAACCCAATTGGTAATATATCTATGATTACTACATGTATCATAAATGATTGCTGTTTGTTATTTGTAAAGTCATAACAAAAAGAAATGGTGATGGGAAGATTTGTCCTATATGTGCAAATCCAAATCGGGCAGATCTTTACCCGGAGTAGAGCATAGACCTAAAAAGATGAAAGAGACCCATTCAGGAAC